AGATTCGTACTAGAACCACGATGATTTATTTAATAAAACCTTCAAACTAAGCCCAAAGATTCTCGGAGTAAGAACCGTTGTATCATCACTTATTCAATCAATAAATAGAATCAGTAAAAATCCAAAGAAAGGTTTATCCTTTGATCAAATATAGATAAAGAGTTTGAAAGAAGAAAAATCTTTCAATTTATACCTTCTAACTCTTTGAAATTTTTTGGAGTCCGATAACGAGATCTGAATATTCAGTATGAATCATAGTTCTAATACTTCGTAATCTATTTCATACATTCCGTGCTACAGATACTATAATAAATACCTGACGAGGTATAAAAGCATCTCTATTAAGACGACAGATCCACTCTCTGTACTATCATATAGGATCAATTCTAACAAGTCGCACACTCATATTCCAGAAATACAGAAATAAATAAATTTCACGATCGAACTCTGAAAATAGACTAGAATAAAAAATCCGAGAGAAAAATGCTTCATTTTGTATTCAAAAGCTAGGCCTTATTGTTTCTTATAAATCTAATTCATTGAAATTCCATCTAGTAAAATGGAAGAATTATAAATCTCCAAAATAATAGATAGGAATACTGCAAATAGAGCCATTGCGATACCCATTAGAGGAGTGGTTCCCCATCCCGGAGCTACTTTACCATATTCGGAATTCAATGGTTTCAATAAATCCCCTACAACAGTTCGTCTTGGACCAGATCGAGAACCACCCTCCACGCTTTGTGTAGCCATAAATTGAATCCTATTTGTATTAATTGAGATCTGTTGACTTTGTATACCATTCCGTTGTAAATAAATGATCTTATCATAGATCCATTGTGGTCTTGAAATCATATAATAAAATAATGGAAACAGCAACCCTAGTCGCCATCTCTATATCTGGTTTACTTGTAAGTTTTACTGGGTATGCTTTATATACTGCTTTTGGGCAACCCTCTCAACAACTAAGAGATCCGTTCGAGGAACACGGGGACTAAAATAAAAGAGCCTCCCAATATTGGGAGGCTCTTTACCTCTTTATTTCAATTAAGATATCAAAAAATCATTTTACCTTTTTAGTTTGAATTTTCGGCGGTTCTCGAAAAAAAATAGCGAAAAAAATGATTCCTAAAGTTGAGACTAAAAGGAATGTATAAACCAATGCTTCCATAAATTCAATTGTGGTTTACAATTATAGCTTTCATACCTGTTTATTTTGGAGCGTCTCCCGGATAAAAAAAGACTAAAATTCAAAGAAAAGGTGGCGATTCAAATTAAGATATCTACATACCCTATGGAAAATTACAAAAATAAAATAGAGGCAAAAACTAAAAGATCAAATATTGTATCAGACTACTTGTCTTTTTGTAGTTGGATCTCCGAGTTTTTGGAATGCTCCAAATTCCACTTGAGCATCTAAATCTGGATCAATCCCAGCAAAAACATCCCTGAACAAAGTTCGAGCACCATGCCAAATGTGTCCGAAGAAAAAGAGCAGAGCGAACGAAGCATGTCCAAAAGTAAACCAACCCCTTGGACTACTACGAAAAACACCATCGGATTTCAAAGTAGCACGATCTAATTCAAAAATTTCGCCTAATTGAGCACGTCTAGCATATTTTTTGACAGTAGCAGGATCACTATAACTGACTCCATTTAGTTCACCACCATAGAACTCAACAGTTACACCTACTTGTTCGACACTATATTTAGACTCTGCCCTTCGAAAAGGAACATCGGCTCGAACAATCCCATCTACGTCTACCAAAACAACAGGAAATGTTTCAAAAAAAGTAGGCATACGGCGTACAAAAAGTTCACGCCCTTCTTTATCTCTAAAGATAGGATGTCCTAACCATCCAACAGCTATTCCATCCCCGTTGTCCATCGAACCTGCTCTGAACAATCCACCTTTTGCAGGATTATTGCCAATGTAATCATAAAAAGTTAATTTTTCGGGAATTTTAGACCAAGCTTCGGATAAATTTTGATTTTCGTCTAGCCCGGCACTAACTCTTCGATATATTTCTTGCTGGAAGTATCCTTGATCCCATTGATAACGAGTGGGACCAAATAATTCAATCGGGGTAGTTGCTGAACCATACCACATAGTTCCAGCAACAACAAACGCTGCAAAAAAGACAGCAGCGATACTACTGGAAAGGACAGTTTCAATATTTCCCATACGTAATCCTTTGTATAAACGTTGGGGCGGACGGACGCTAAGATGAAATAGGCCCGCCAATATGCCCAATGTACCCGCTGCAATATGATGAGAAGCTATTCCTCCCGGAACAAAGGGATCAAAACCTTCCACACCCCATGCTGGACTTACTGGTTGTACCTTTCCAGTTAATCCATAAGGATCGGAGACCCATATTCCAGGACCATACAATCCGGTTACATGAAAAGCGCCAAACCCAAAGCAAGCTACTCCTGAGAGAAATAAATGAATTCCAAAGATCTTGGGCAAATCCAAAGATGGTTTTCCTGTACGCTCATCAAAAAATATTTCTAGATCCCAATACACCCAATGCCAAATAGCTGCTAAGAAACACAAGCCAGAAAACACAATATGCGCCCCAGCCACACCTTCATAACTCCAAATACCCGGATTGCTTATAGTTACTCCTGTGATATTCCAACCACCCCACGAATTGGTTATTCCTAAACGAGTCATGAACGGTATAACGAACATACCTTGTCTCCACATCGGATCAAGAACGGGGTCAGAGGGATCAAAAACTGCTAATTCATATAGAGCCATCGAACCAGCCCAACCAGCAACCAACGCTGTATGCATTATATGGACAGACAGCAAACGACCGGGATCATTCAATACGACGGTATGAACACGATACCAAGGCAAACCCATGGAAATACCCCTTTATTCACGAAAAATAAACACTATGTAACTTTATTGCACTGGAAAAACTATGTTATGGATCTCCCTTTTTAAGTGGAGAAAGAATTACGATTTTTTTTTCTATTATTTTTTTTTAGTATTTTAGTAATAATATAACAATTCTGTTTGTAGGAACAAAAAAAAGAGAAGCAAATCTATTTTATACACGATAAGTACCAATACGCAACGGGTAGCTGACTCCATTTTCTATGAACGAACACATAGAAATTTGTTCATCATTCAAAGGACTTATTCGTAATAATTTGACTCTATTCGATTTGTCTTCCTTAATATATATATTTCTTTTTTCTATTTTTATAAAATTTTTCTAAATTCTAAATAGAAATTCTAATAGAAATCCACGTATAAAATATTACAAAATTTACGAAAATATTAGTAAATTAGAAAGGTCAATATTCTTAAAACAAAAAATTCATTGTTACGTTTTCATCTCAAAGTGAAATAGAGTACTTAATCTTTTTTCTTTCATTTTATGCCTCTTGGTATGCCAAAAGTCCCTTTTCAACATCCTGAAGACGAAGATGACGATGCATTTTGGACTGACGTATAGTGCGACTTGTCAGATATATTGGGTCATACGGAATTCCCCCGTTCTCTCACCCGATTGAGATATCCCTCTGTTTCACCCAAGAAAGATTGATTAAATCATCAAAAATTTGAAGCGTGAAGTGCAATCAAGTTCAATTAAATCTATGCTTTTGAGGTACTCAAATTAATATTATCAATTAGAATACTTTATGGTTGCCTTGTTTAGACCAACAAAATGAAATATCCAGACTCCGTTTAGCAAATCCAATTGGTAATATATCTATTATCATTACTACTTGTATCATATTCTATATTAGAATTAGAATTTTTTTTTAATTTTGATTCGAACTGAAAATCATATTCAATCGAATAAAATAATATAATGAATACGTCAAATATTTGACAGAAACATTAAATGAATTAAAAAAAACGAAGTTGTAGTTGTAACAAAAAAAAAAGACGCGGTATTAGAGCATTTGCCCTATATGTGTAAATAAAAATCGGGCAGATCTTTACTCGGAGTAGCGCACAAACCTAAAAGAATTGAAGAAGCCCACTCAGGAACAAGAGAATGCCATCGTGATTTGAATTCAATCACGATGAACGAATACATCAATAAGAAGTTAATTTGATAAGTTTAATTAATTTTTTTGTAAGTAAACGCGTCAAAACTCATCTTTCTTAAAAAATAGAAGAAAAGCCCCCGCATTCAAAATAAATATTCAAAATAAAGGTTAACAAAGTACTAACTATCAAAAAAAAGCAGGGCTAGAATCTAAACATTGATTCTTTTTTTTTTTTCGTTATTTTTGGTGAACCGTATGCATCAAAAGGTGCATGTACGGTTTCTAGAGGATAGAATTTTATCCTAATCAACCGACTTTATCGACAAAGGTTACTTTTTTTATGTCAAGGTATTAATAATGAGATCTCGAATCAACTTAGTGGTCTTATGATATATCTGAGTATAGAGGACGGGACCAAAGATGTGTATTTGTTTATAAACTCTACTGGCGGATGGGTAGTACCCGGAATATGTCTTTATGATACTATGCAATTTGTGCAATCAGATGTACAAACAATATGCATGGGATTAGCTTCTTCAATGGGATCTTTTATTCTGGTCGGAGGAACAGTTACCAAACGTTTAGCATTCCCTCATGCTTGGCGCCAATGGGTTTTTATTTGAAAGAAAAAAAACTATGCCTTCGCCATATGAAATCTAAATATTAAGTAATAATAGCATGGCATTTCGAATTCGATATAGATATAAGAAATTTTTTTTAAACAGTAGATTATGTATCGAAAGAGTCGTATGGGATATTAAGGGCCTTTCTGATTTTATTCTATCAGGAACCTCTTTCAGCGTCACAAACATTTTTGTTTTCGCACCGGAGGGCTCTTAACACTATTTATGTTATGAAAGAGTACAAAAAAAAGGTTCTATTATTATTTAATAGAATATTATTATTTTTTTTTTTCAACTAAAAAAAAAAAGAAACTTTGGGATTGCTAAATCACTGATAAAATAAAGCAACGGGACCACCATAGTATTTTTGCTTTTTACCTCTTCCCAAGGAAAGGGTGGTTATTGGAGCATTTACTGATTTAAGCCTAGATTTTTTTCGATGAAAGGTAAAATAAAAGTGAATTCTAGTGTGAAGCCGTATGCAATGTACAAACAATAACAATGCCTGTACGGTTGTTCAAGTCTATCGTCTTTTCTTATTCTTTTTTATCTCTTCCCGGACCCTTCTTATTTATTATATTTCTATTATTTATTATAATATTTATATTATGGGAGATAGACTAAACCTTTTTTCTTATATGATCAGGATAATGATGCATCAACCTATTGCTGGTTTTATTCAGGAAAGAATAGGAGAATTTGTCATGGACTCAGACGAACTAATGAAAATGCGTGATTTCATTACAAAGATTTATGCAAAAAGAACGGGAAAACCTTTATGGATTATAAACGCCGACATTGAAAGAGATGTTTTTATGTCAGCAGCAGAAGCCCAAGCTCATGGCATTGTTGATCTTATATCAGCTGAATATTAAATTATTTAATATAGAAAAAATTCAGAATCATACGGTTACGATCGATCTAAACCAGCTCATTATGCATACGATTCAAAATGCCAACTATTAAACAACTTATTAGAAACACACGACAGCCAATTAGAAACGTTACCAAATCCCCCGCTCTTGGGGGATGTCCTCAGCGCCGAGGAACATGTACTAGGGTGTATGTGCGACTTGTTTAGATCATGAGCTTGGACAAAAGAGACAAAAGAAAGAAAAAATTTTTCCACTATCTGTGTCAGTACGGATGAATAGGATAGAATAGAAGAATCCCTTTCATTATCTAAAAAAAAAGATCTATCACATTCGTCTATTGTGTATCAAATTTATGGTTTCATTGGTGCAAATTCAATCACCTCAATTTTCAATTTAAAACAAGAAAGAATTTCCCATTGGTAACAAATGATTATCCATTAAGCAGGGAAAATCTTATTAAAAGTTAACAGGCTGAAAATTTATGCCCCTACTCTTGCAAGAACGGACTAAGAGGGTCAACGAATTAGCTAATCCTCATAATTAAATACCGTTACTATAATAGATAGATTTCCTTGTGAAAGACCTATTACTGGAGAATTCATAGGTAGAGCAAAAGAATGTGAACTGTACACGTTAACAATAGCATTGATTCAATGATTAAATGCAGGAGGGGCTCCGGTGTATAGAGAAGACCTCACCGTTTAAGAAGTAACCATAGAAACTATGGAACCCACTATTTATCTATTTCTATTTACTGCTTATTTATTATATTTTTGTTTGTGTTTGAGACCTAATATCAATACAGTTTCTTATTCTTATTTCGAGACGAAATGTCTCCAAAAAAAAAAAAAAAAGAAAAAATCGTGGTTGGGAAGGTTATAGTAGCAAAAGCCGTTGGAATTATTATTTTATACATTGGAAAAATCCGTTTTGTTATTATAGGGGAAAAAGAATAACTGAAAGAAAAGAAAGCAATTAGTTATTCATCAAAGTTTCGTGTACTCAATGACCAGAATTAGACGAGGATATATAGCCCGGAGACGTAGAACAAAAATTCGTTTATTCGTATCAAGCTTTCGCGGGGCTCATTCAAGACTTACTCGAAGTATTACTCAACAAAAAAAAAGAGCTTTGGTTTCGGCCCATCGGGATAGAGATAGACAGAAAAGAACTTTTCGTGGTTTGTGGGTCACTCGGATAAATGCAATAATTCGCGAAAACAGGGTATCCTATAGTTATAGCAGATTTTTAAATAATCTGTACAAGAGACAATTGCTTCTTAATCGTAAAATACTTGCGCAAATAGCTATATTAAATAGGAATTGTCTTTATACGATTTCCAATGACATTAGAAAATAAGGAAATTGTAAGGAATTCATAGAATTTTTTACATGGAATTTCTTGAAAAGAAATTCCGGGAAGATAGAATAGAAATGAAGGTAGAATAGAAACTCGTACGATAAAATATGATGATAATATGATCAAGTAAAGTAGTCAAACTAAACAAAACATTCAAAAAAAAAAAGTTTCTTCTCCCCCAATTCGTTTTTTTTCTTACGACACGAAAATCAAATTTTGATTTTCATTTTTTTTTTTGAACAAAACATCAATCTATGGTTCAATTCGAATTGGAATTGTGATCCCATTTCAATTTGAGTAAGCCTATTTTGCTTGTTGGTTCTAAGATCAGTAGTTAGAGTGACCAACTCGCTTTTTTTCAAATTTTTTTTCATTCATTATTAAGAAAAGGTAACAAAGATAAAATACGAGCTTGTTTTATAGCAATAGTAATTAATCGTTGTTGTTTTAAACTCAATCTATTCACCCGTCTAGATAATATTTTTCCTTGTTCACTAATAAATCGACTAATTAAACTCATGTTTCTATAATCAATTCGATCCCCCGGTTGGATCGGGGGCAAACGCTTACGAAAAGATCGCTTGGACTTAGGGAAAAGTCGTTTGGATTTATCCATGGTTTGTTTATTCCTTATTTAAAAAATCCTATTTCGTTCAATTGGATCAAAAATGATTTCGAATTCATAAATAGGATTTGTTTTTTTTTTATTTAATTTATATTTTATATATATATATTTAATTATATATTGAATATTTATTATTTAATATTTTTTTTAATTATATTCAATTTTAATTAAATAATTAATATTTAATTATTTTCATTTTTATTATTTTATTTTTATTATTTTAATTATATATTTCTATTAATATAATAATATTGTATTTAATAGAATATTTTAATTAATAGAATATATTCCTATTCAATAGAATATATTTCTCTATTTATTTAAAATATTTATTTAAAATCTAGTTATTTCTATTTATCTATATATAGAAATAGATATAATTCGAATTTCGAATATATATTCGATAAGATTCTATAGGATTCTTTCTATACTATAATTATTCTATACTTAATATCTTCTTTATATTATTGTCATCTTCCTTGAAAAGGTGACACGCAAGCGATAGATTCCATCTATTTCTTTATCTCCCCGTGAATTGTATGTTTGTAACAATAGGGACAGAATTTTCTCAATTCCAATCGACTGGGCGTATTGTGTCGATTCTTTTGCGTAATATATCTCGAAATGCCTGTTGATTTCTTATTAACACTCTTACAACCGGTACATTCTAAAATAATCCTTACTCGAACATCTTTCCCCTTGGCCATAAACCTCCTTGGGATTTTGGGATTTTTTATTCATTCAACTCTTCTATTTTCCGATCTGAAGGAACGAAGAAAGGAAGGAAAAAGAAGTGAAGTTGCTAACTCGAAATCCAAATTATCAAAAATTTCATTGCAACTAATATAGTTCTAATTATATTAATAATAAGTAATACAAAGATTTTAAACTCTATCTCAATTAGAAGTTTCGATGAGAATCACAGTAATTCATTTAAGCGTCTTGTAGAATACTGTTACACTAACTACATTTCTAACTAACTTCTCTTAATTTTAATTTAATTGAAGTTACTTTCACTGGAAGCGCGGACCCCGAGTTCCGAGTTTTACTGAAGTTGAATCCACTTTTTTTTTCTTTTCTAACTTATTCAAATTAAATAAAAAAAAAAAGAGGAGGTGGGTAGTAATCACAGATATTTAATTGTATCTCTAATCTTCTTCACCCTCTCCCCCACGCGTTGATAACTAGAATGAAAAAAAAGGCAATGTCAATCCATCGGGGAAAAAACGATTGATCTCTATCAATAGGCCTGCTAAAGACGCAAACCATAGAGTACTTATTAACGGTGCCACGGATAGATATGTTTTTAGATCTCGCATTTTGAATCCTCCTTCTTTATTGTTTCTTTATTGTTTCTTTATTGTAATAACTACTCTTTATTTTATTCTAATACATAATTCTAATAGATACAGAATACGATTCTATGTAATTCAAGGCAACTTGCATTTGTTTTGTACACGGAATCTCTAATTAAAATTAAAAGAAAATGTACAACAATTTCATAGATAAGATTTTCCTTTTCTTAAACTTAAAAAAGAAAGCGCCGACTTTTTTCTCGAGCATTAACGAAATTTGCGTAAGTTTCTTATTATATAATATATGATATGAGATCAAAAAGAAAAAATGATAATGGATATCAAAATGAAATAAAGTATGTGGAAAACAAAACAGGTATTCTTTACAATAACATTATAAATTAATTACAAAGGGATGTAGCGCAGCTTGGTAGCGCGTTTGTTTTGGGTACAAAATGTCACGGGTTCAAATCCTGTCATCCCTATCGATTACTTCGTCTCTGAGCAATAACAAAGGATCAATTGAGATTAATTAAAATTGAAAATGGGACATACTCTCAATTTTTAATATATATCATATTCTCTATATATAGTATAAGCATTCAAAATCTAGTAGAGGTAAAAAAAAAAGACTCTTTTTTACTTACAGTCTCCTTTTTTGTGATTGAGACAAGAAAGCGCTCTTAGTTCAGTTCGGTAGAACGTGGGTCTCCAAAACCCAATGTCGTAGGTTCAAATCCTACAGAGCGTGATTCTCTTTTTGGTTTGTTAGTTCAAAATTTATACGGAAAAATAGAAGAGCACTCTGAATTTGACCTCCTCCTTTCTTTAATCCGAAGAAGGTCAAAAAAAGCACGGTGTTAATTAATATTAATCAAAATTAATCAAAGGTCCAACTGATCACCACGTCTATATTGTAAATATGCAGTTACAAATAATCCCGCCAAAGTAATAGGAATTAGCCCCAAGACAATTCCAAAGAGCAAAACTTCAATCATTTCAATTTTTTTTTTGAAAAAGAGAAAAAGAGAGGTAATATCTATCCTTAAATATTAAGCCATATTGACCAGAAATCTCAATAACCAAGAATTGGAAACGGACACGGTAAAGAATTAGAGACTAGGTGGAATACTACAGAAAATTTTTGTTTTGTTTTTATTTTTATAAACTGTTCATTCAATTAATTTCAAATAAGTCGTATCT